ATGACATTCATTAACCGATGACTATTCTCAACCAACCATAAAGACATCGGCACCCTATACCTAATCTTCGGAGCATGAGCAGGCATGGTAGGCACAGCCCTAAGCCTCCTGATCCGAGCAGAACTAGGCCAACCAGGTGCCCTCCTAGGAGACGATCAAGTATACAACGTGGTAGTCACTGCCCACGCCTTCGTAATAATCTTCTTCATAGTCATGCCCATTATAATCGGAGGCTTTGGAAACTGACTAGTTCCCCTAATAATTGGAGCCCCTGACATAGCATTCCCCCGAATAAACAACATAAGCTTCTGGCTACTCCCCCCATCCTTCCTACTCCTACTAGCCTCATCCACAGTAGAAGCTGGGGTAGGAACGGGCTGAACAGTCTACCCCCCTCTAGCTGGCAACCTAGCGCACGCCGGAGCGTCAGTTGACCTAGCCATTTTCTCCCTGCACCTAGCAGGCATCTCCTCCATCCTAGGAGCAATCAACTTTATCACTACAGCAATCAACATAAAACCACCTGCCCTATCACAATACCAAACCCCTCTATTTGTTTGATCTGTACTGATCACTGCAGTCCTCCTACTGCTATCACTCCCAGTTCTAGCCGCTGGAATCACCATGCTCCTCACCGACCGCAACCTCAACACCACCTTCTTCGACCCAGCAGGGGGAGGAGACCCAGTCCTCTACCAACACCTCTTCTGATTCTTCGGCCACCCAGAAGTCTACATCCTAATTCTACCAGGATTTGGCATCATCTCCCACGTCGTAGCCTACTACGCAGGCAAAAAAGAACCATTCGGCTACATAGGAATGGTATGAGCCATGCTGTCCATCGGATTCCTAGGGTTCATTGTATGGGCCCACCACATGTTCACAGTAGGAATAGATGTAGACACTCGAGCATACTTCACATCCGCCACTATAATCATCGCCATCCCAACTGGCATTAAAGTATTCAGCTGACTTGCAACACTACACGGGGGCACTATCAAATGAGACCCACCCATACTATGAGCACTAGGCTTCATCTTCCTGTTCACCATCGGAGGGCTAACGGGCATCGTCCTAGCAAACTCTTCTCTGGATATCGCACTGCACGACACCTACTACGTAGTAGCCCACTTCCACTACGTACTGTCAATGGGAGCAGTATTCGCAATCCTAGCAGGCTTCACCCACTGATTCCCCCTATTTACAGGGTACACACTCCACTCTACATGAGCTAAAATCCACTTCGGAGTAATATTCGTAGGCGTCAACCTCACCTTCTTCCCCCAACACTTCCTAGGGCTAGCCGGCATGCCACGACGATACTCAGACTACCCAGATGCCTACACCCTATGAAATACCATCTCTTCAGTAGGCTCACTAATTTCTATAACAGCCGTAATCATGCTAGTCTTCATCATCTGAGAAGCCTTCGCATCCAAACGCAAAGCCCTACAACCAGAGCTAACAGCCACAAACATCGAATGAATTCACGGCTGCCCACCCCCATTCCACACCTTCGAAGAGCCTGCCTTCGTCCAAGTCCAAGAAAGGAAGGAGTCGAACCCCCATATGTTGGTTTCAAGCCAACCGCATAAACCACTTATGCTTCTTTCTCATAAGAGGTGTTAGTAAAACAATTACATAGCCTTGTCAAGACTAAGTCACAGGTGAAAGCCCTGTACACCTCTACCCAAACATGGCCAACCACTCACAACTCGGTTTCCAAGACGCCTCATCACCTATCATAGAAGAACTAGTTCAATTCCACGACCACGCCATAATGGTCGCCCTGGCTATCTGCAGCCTCGTCCTATACCTACTAACCCTCGTGCTGACAGAAAAACTATCGTCAAACACAGTCGATGCACAAGCAATTGAGCTCGTCTGAACCATCCTCCCAGCCGCAGTCCTAATCACACTCGCTCTCCCATCTCTACGGATCCTCTACATGATAGACGAAATCAACGAGCCAGACCTTACCCTAAAAGCCATCGGTCACCAATGATACTGAACCTACGAGTACACTGACTTCAAAGACCTCACATTCGACTCCTACATAGTCCCCACAACAGACCTACCCCTAGGCCACTTCCGACTACTAGAAGTCGATCACCGCGTTATCGTCCCCACACACTCCACCGTCCGAGTCATTGTCACTGCAGACGACGTACTACACTCATGAGCCGTACCTAGCCTCGGTGTAAAAACTGACGCAATCCCAGGACGCCTAAACCAAACTTCCTTCCTAGCCTCTCGACCCGGAGTTTTCTACGGACAATGCTCAGAAATCTGCGGAGCGAACCACAGCTTCATGCCTATCGTAGTAGAATCTGTCCCACTCGCCAACTTCGAAAACTGATCTTCCCTGTTATCATCCTAACCATTAAGAAGCTATGGAACAGCGTTAGCCTTTTAAGCTAAAGAAAGAGGGAGATCCCTCCTTAATGATATGCCCCAACTAAATCCAAACCCTTGATTTTTTATCATGCTCATTACATGACTTACATTCTCCTGCCTCATTCAGCCTAAACTTCTTACATTCGTATCCACCAACCCACCCTCTAGCAAAGCCCCAACAACCCTAAGCACAACCCCCTGAACCTGACCATGAACCTAAACTTCTTCGACCAATTCTCAAGCCCCTCTCTACTAGGAATCCCCCTAATCCTCCTTGCAATAACATTCCCAGCTATCCTACTCCCCTCCCCAAACAACCGATGAATCACTAGCCGCCTATCCACCTTACAACTATGATTCATCAACCTGGTCACAAAACAACTAATAACCCCGCTAAACAAGAAAGGACACAAATGAGCCCTAATCCTAACATCACTAATAATCTTCCTCCTACTAATCAACCTCCTAGGCCTACTACCCTACACCTTCACCCCAACTACCCAGCTATCCATAAGCTTAGCCCTAGCCTTCCCTCTATGACTTGCCACCCTCCTTACAGGACTACGCAATCAACCCACTGCCTCTCTAGGCCATCTCCTGCCAGAAGGCACCCCAACCCCCCTAATCCCAGCCCTCATTATAATCGAAACCACAAGCCTTCTCATCCGCCCATTAGCCCTAGGAGTTCGCCTAACAGCAAACCTAACAGCAGGTCACCTTCTCATCCAACTCATCTCCACAGCCACAGTAGCTTTACTCCCAACAATACCAGCAGTATCTCTATTAACCTTACTAGTACTATTCCTGCTCACCCTTTTAGAGGTAGCCGTGGCCATAATTCAGGCCTACGTCTTCGTTCTTCTACTAAGCCTCTACCTCCAGGAAAACATCTAACCCTCAAATGGCACACCAAGCACACTCATACCACATAGTAGATCCCAGCCCATGACCTATCTTTGGAGCAGCCGCCGCCCTCCTCACCACCTCTGGCCTAACAATGTGATTCCACTCCCACTCCCCCCAACTCCTTATCCTAGGCCTCCTTACTACCGCCCTCGTCATGTTCCAATGATGACGAGACATCGTGCGAGAAAGCACGTTCCAAGGACACCACACCCCCACCGTCCAAAAAGGCCTACGCTACGGCATAGCCCTGTTCATCGTATCAGAAGCTTTTTTCTTCCTGGGCTTCTTTTGAGCCTTCTTCCACTCAAGCCTAGCCCCCACCCCAGAACTCGGAGGTCAATGACCCCCAGTCGGGATCAAGCCTCTAAACCCAATAGAGGTACCTCTCCTAAACACCGCCATCCTGCTAGCCTCCGGAGTTACAGTCACATGAGCCCACCATAGCATCACAGGAGCCCTCCGAAAACAAGCAATTCAAGCCCTCACCCTAACAGTCCTCCTAGGCCTTTACTTCACCGCCTTACAAGCTATAGAATACTATGAAGCTCCATTCTCCATCGCAGACGGAGTATACGGCTCTACATTCTTTGTCGCCACCGGATTCCACGGCCTACATGTCATCATCGGCACTACCTTCCTCCTAGTATGTCTCATCCGCCTGATCAAATACCACTTCACAACAAACCACCATTTTGGCTTTGAAGCCGCAGCCTGATATTGACACTTCGTAGACGTCGTTTGACTATTCCTCTACATGTCCATCTACTGATGAGGATCTTGCTCTTCTAGTATACTTATTACAATCGACTTCCAATCCCTAGAATCTGGTTTAAACCCAGAGAAGAGCAATGAACATAATCACATTCATAATCTCCCTATCCCTAGCGCTAAGCATCGCCCTAACCGCACTAAACTTCTGACTTGCCCAAACAAACCCTGACCCAGAGAAACTATCCCCATACGAATGCGGCTTTGACCCCCTAGGCTCCGCCCGCCTGCCTTTCTCCATTCGATTCTTCCTAGTGGCCATCCTATTCCTGCTATTCGACCTAGAAATCGCTCTACTACTCCCCCTCCCATGAGCCACCCAACTACAGAACCCTACCACCACACTATTCTGAGCCTCCCTCCTCATTCTCCTTCTCACCCTGGGACTGATCCACGAATGAGCCCAAGGGGGCCTAGAATGAGCAGAATAACAGAAAGTTAGTCTAAACAAGACAGTTGATTTCGGCTCAACAGATTATAGCCACCACCCTATAACTTTCTTTATGACCCTCTTTCATCTAAGCTTTTACTCAGCCTTCACCCTAAGCAGCTTAGGCCTAGCATTCCACCGAACCCACCTAATCTCAGCCCTACTATGCCTAGAGAGCATGATGCTATCCATGTATGTCGCCTTATCCATATGACCAATCCAAACACAATCCTCCTCCTCAACCCTCCTACCAATCTTAATACTAACCTTCTCTGCATGCGAAGCAGGAACAGGACTCGCCCTCCTTGTAGCCTCCACCCGAACCCACGGCTCCGACCATCTCCACAACTTCAACCTCCTACAATGCTAAAAATTATAATCCCAACTATCATACTACTCCCCCTAGCCCTCCTCTCCCCCCGCAAACACATGTGAACCAACACTACAGCGTACAGCCTACTAATCGCTGCCGCTAGCCTACAATGACTAACCCCAACCTACTACCCAGGCAAAAGCTTAACCCCCTGAACCTCCCTAGACCAAATCTCCTCCCCCCTGCTAGTTCTATCTTGCTGACTACTCCCCCTCATAATCATAGCAAGCCAAAACCATTTAGAACAAGAGCCCACCACCCGCAAACGAACCTTCATCGTTACTATAATCCTAGCCCAACCCTTTATCCTCCTAGCCTTTTCAGCCTCAGAACTTATACTCTTTTACATTGCATTCGAAGCTACCCTAATTCCAACCTTAATTCTCATCACCCGATGAGGCAGCCAGCCAGAACGCCTAAACGCAGGCATTTACCTACTATTCTACACATTAGCCAGCTCCCTCCCACTACTAATCACCATCCTCCACCTTCATAACCAAATCGGGACCCTATATCTTCCTATACTCAAACTCTCACACCCATCAATAGCTGACTCATGAACAAACCTCATATCCACCCTAGCCCTCCTAATGGCCTTCATAGTCAAAGCCCCTTTATACGGGCTGCACCTATGACTACCTAAAGCCCATGTAGAAGCCCCAATTGCCGGCTCTATGCTCCTTGCCGCCCTCCTACTAAAGCTAGGGGGCTATGGCATTATGCGTATCACAATCCTAGTAAACCCCTCACTAAGCAACCTCCACTACCCCTTTATCACCCTGGCCCTATGAGGAGCCCTAATAACCAGCGCCATCTGCCTACGCCAAATCGACCTAAAATCCCTAATTGCCTACTCATCCGTCAGCCACATGGGTCTTGTAGTTGCCGCGACCATAATCCAAACCCAATGAGCATTCTCCGGAGCTATAATTCTAATAATCGCACACGGCCTGACCTCCTCCATACTATTCTGCCTAGCCAACACCAACTACGAACGAACTCACAGCCGAATCCTGCTACTCACACGAGGCATTCAGCCCCTCCTCCCCCTTATGGCCACCTGATGACTCATAGCAAACCTAACAAACATAGCCCTCCCCCCAACAATCAACCTGATAGCCGAACTAACCATTATAATCGCCCTGTTCAACTGATCCTCACTCACAATCATCCTGACCGGAGCAGCAATCCTACTAACTGCCTCATATACCCTGTACATACTAATAATGACACAACGAGGAACTCTCCCATCCCACATCACATCAATCCAGAACTCCTCTACACGAGAGCACCTGCTCATAGCCCTACACATAATCCCCATAATCCTCCTCATCCTCAAGCCTCAACTAATCTCGGGCCTCCCAATATGCAGATATAGTTTCAACCCAAACATTAGACTGTGATCCTAAAGATAGAAGTTAAAATCTTCTTATCTGCCGAGGGGAGGTTTAACCAACAGGAACTGCTAACTCTTGTATCTGAGTATAAACCCTCAGCCCCCTTACTTTCAAAGGATAACAGTAATCCAATGGTCTTAGGAGCCACTCATCTTGGTGCAAATCCAAGTGAAAGTAATGGACCTACCCCTTATCCTAACCACCCTCATGCTACTAACCATAGCAACCCTCTCCACCCCCATCATCTTCCCCCTCCTATCAGACAGCCTCAAAAACACCCCAACCACCATCACAAACACAGTTAAAACCTCCTTCCTAATCAGCCTAATTCCAATAATAATCCACATCTACTCAGGGACAGAAAGCTTAGTCTTCCTATGAGAATGAAAATACATCATGAATTTCAAAATCCCGCTCAGCCTAAAAATAGATTTCTACTCCCTCACGTTCTTCCCAATCGCCCTATTCGTATCATGGTCCATCCTACAATTTGCAACATGATACATAGCATCAGACCCTTACATTACAAAATTCTTCACCTACCTCCTATTATTCCTAATCGCTATATTAATCCTAATCGTAGCCAACAACCTATTCGTCCTCTTCATTGGCTGAGAAGGAGTAGGAATCATATCCTTCCTCCTAATCAGCTGATGACATGGCCGAGCAGAAGCCAACACCGCTGCCCTCCAAGCCGTCCTCTACAACCGAGTCGGAGATGTTGGCCTCATCCTCTGCATAGCATGATTAGCCTACACAATAAACACCTGAGAAATCCAACAACTTCCGTCCCCCACCCAAACCCCCACACTACCCCTACTAGGCCTAATCCTAGCCGCAACAGGCAAGTCAGCCCAATTTGGCCTCCACCCATGACTCCCCGCTGCCATAGAAGGCCCAACCCCCGTATCCGCCCTACTCCACTCCAGCACAATAGTAGTAGCCGGAATCTTCCTCCTTATCCGAACCCACCCCCTATTCACCAACAACCAAAACGCCCTCACCCTCTGCCTCTGCCTAGGGGCCCTCTCCACTCTATTCGCAGCCACATGCGCCCTTACCCAAAACGACATCAAAAAAATCATTGCCTTCTCCACCTCAAGCCAACTCGGCCTAATGATAGTCACCATTGGACTGAACCTCCCACAGCTAGCCTTCCTTCACATCTCAACACACGCATTCTTTAAAGCAATACTATTCCTATGCTCAGGCTCTATCATCCACAGCCTTAATGGAGAACAGGACATCCGAAAAATAGGAGGCCTACAAAAAATACTACCAACAACCACCTCCTGCCTCACCATTGGCAACCTAGCCCTAATAGGAACCCCATTCCTAGCAGGCTTCTACTCAAAAGACCAAATTATCGAAAGCCTGAACACCTCATACCTAAACACATGAGCCCTCCTCCTCACCCTACTAGCCACATCCTTCACCGCAGTCTACACAATCCGCATGACCATACTCGTACAAACCGGATATGTACGAATCCCCCCTCTCACCCCAATAAACGAAAACAACCCGGCAGTGACCTCTCCAATCACCCGACTCGCCCTCGGAAGCATCATAGCAGGCCTACTAATCACCTCATACATCCTCCCAGCAAAAACACCACCCATGACCATACCACTATCCATCAAAATCACCGCCCTAGCAGTCACAGCCCTAGGAATTCTCCTCGCCTTAGAACTCACAAAACTAACCCAAACCCTCATCCTAACAAAACAAAACCCATTCTACAACTTCTCCATCTCTCTAGGCTACTTCAACCCCCTAACACACCGACTCAACACAAAAACCCTCCTAACCGGAGGCCAAAACATCGCCTCTCACCTTGTAGACCTGTCCTGATACAAACTACTAGGCCCAGAAGGTCTAGCCGAGCTACAACTAAAAGCAGCTAAAGCAGCCACCGCCCTTCACCCCGGCCTAATCAAGGCCTATCTGAGCTCATTCGCCCTCTCCATCCTCATTCTACTAGCATCCACATACAGAACCAACCAATGGCCCTCAACCTTCGTAAAAACCACCCTCTACTAAAAATCGTCAACGACTCCCTAGTCGACCTGCCCACACCATCAAACATCTCAACTTGATGAAACTTCGGATCCCTTCTAGGCATCTGCCTAGTCACACAAATCGTCACAGGCCTCCTACTAGCCATGCACTACACAGCAGATACCTCCCTGGCCTTCACCTCTGTCGCCCACATGTGCCGAAACGTCCAATTCGGCTGACTTATTCGCAACCTACACGCCAATGGCGCTTCCTTCTTCTTTATCTGCATCTACTTCCACATTGGCCGAGGGTTCTACTACGGCTCCTACCTAAACAAAGAAACCTGAAATATCGGAGTTGTCCTACTGCTGACCCTAATAGCAACCGCCTTTGTCGGCTACGTCCTACCTTGAGGACAGATATCGTTCTGAGGCGCTACAGTAATCACAAACCTATTCTCAGCAATCCCGTACATCGGCCAGACACTAGTAGAATGAGCATGAGGCGGCTTCTCAGTAGACAACCCCACTCTAACCCGATTCTTTGCCCTTCATTTCCTTCTACCATTTGTTATCGCAGGCCTAACCCTAGTCCACCTCACCCTACTACACGAAACAGGATCAAACAACCCCCTAGGTATCCCATCAGACTGCGACAAAATCCCGTTCCACCCCTACTACTCTACAAAAGACATCCTAGGATTCGCGCTAATACTTATCCTTCTCGCTTCCCTGGCTCTATTTTCACCTAACCTGCTAGGTGACCCAGAAAACTTTACACCAGCCAACCCCCTAGCCACACCCCCACACATCAAGCCCGAATGATATTTCCTATTCGCTTACGCCATTCTTCGATCCATCCCAAATAAACTAGGTGGCGTACTAGCCCTGGCCGCCTCTGTGCTAGTTCTCTTCCTAATTCCCCTCCTACACACATCCAAGCTACGCTCAATAACCTTCCGACCCCTCTCCCAAATCCTATTCTGAGCCCTAGTCGCCAACCTCCTCATCCTAACCTGAGTAGGCAGCCAACCAGTCGAACACCCATTCATCATCATCGGCCAACTAGCCTCTTTCACCTACTTCACAATCATCCTAGTCCTTTTCCCCATCGTATCCATCCTAGAAAACAAGATACTCAAACTCTAACCGACTCTAATAGTTTATTAAAACATTGGTCTTGTAAGCCAAAGATTGAAGACTACGCCCCTTCTTAGAGTTAACCTCCTCCTATTCCGGCCCCCCCCCTCCCCCCCAAACACTCTGCTAGCGCCTTTCGGGGTATGTACTACTTCGCATTAACCTATCTACCCCATCAGGCATTAAGTCAATGTAGGATATTCCTCATACTAACCAACTTCATCTCCAACCCAATCCCAAACATTTACTACCATGAGATAATGTTCGTGACAACAAAACCCTTGCACACATTTTTGTTTCAGGTACCATACAACCCAAGTGATTCTAACCATGACCACACAGGCGTCACATGAGATCGACAATGTTCACATATACCCTACCCTGTCCCGAGCACGGATGAACGTCACAGCGCTCCTTTGCATTCTCCCAGCCATACAGTTCGCCCACCTCCAAAACAACATTCCCGTCCAACGACTCTCAGGGGCTCACAAGCCAGAGAACCTGGTTATCTATTAATCGCGCTTCTCACGAGGACCGAGCTACTCAACGTAACTTATACCCTAGTTATTGGCTTCAGGGGCATACTTTCCCTCTTACCCTCGAGGCACTCCTTGCTCTTTTGCGCCTCCCGTGGTAACTTCAGGACCATAAACACCTTAATCCTTTGCTCTTGCTCTTCACAGATACAAATGCTTGGGTGGAGTTCCTCTCTCCTTTCGTTACTCCGGCATACTTTCCTCTCCCTCTTCCCTTTCTTTTTTTTTGGGGGATCTTCAATAAACCCTTCAAGTGCGTAGCAGGAGTTACCTTCCTCTTGACATGTCCATCACATGACCGTCGAGCTATCTAGTCCCCTCGGGCGCCCACCAAGTGTCATGGTCGAAGGGTAAGTCCTACGCAAACTTGACACTGATGCACTTTGGCCCCATTCATGGACTCCGCGCTGTTTACCTCTCAAGCACTGAATAATGCAATGGTTACCGGACATGATACTCTTATTTCCACTTTGCTGGAACTTTCAATTAAACATCCATTTTCATCATCCATTCTTTTTATTGTGATTTTTTTTCCATCCACACAACCAGACAAACACCTACAATTGACCTAACCACCCCACCAACAATCATCACATCCAACCCCCACGCAATCAATCAACACAAACTTCCCATCAACATCATAACCCATCTCAGAAGGAAAGGGATCAAACCTCCATCACCAACTCCCAAAGCTGGCATTTTAATTAAACTACCCTCTGACCTGCCTCCACATCCACCTCCCTAAACAGCCCGAATCGCCCCCCGAGATAGACCCCGCACAAGTTCTAATACCACAAATAAAGTCAGTAACAGCCCTCACCCACCAATCAGAAATAGCCCCGCCCCTCACGAATACAGCACACCGACCCCGCCAAAGTCCATCCGAACAAATGAAACCCCTACATTATCCACCGTTCCTCCTTCCACTAAAACCCCAAGCACCCCACTCACAACAACCCCAACCACAATGACTAAACCCATCCCAAACCCATACCCAACAACCCCTCAATCCCCCCACGCCTCAGGATAAGGATCAGCTGCTAATGCTACCGAATAAACAAACACCACTAACATCCCCCCTAAATAAACCATTACCAGAACTAACGACACAAAAGACACACCCAGACTCACCAATCAACCACACCCCGCAATAGACGCCACAACCAGCCCCAGCACCCCATAATAAGGAGAAGGATTAGAGGCCACTGCCAGACCTCCCAAAACAAAGCAAAGACTTAAAAACAGAACAAATTTTATCATAATTCCTGCTCGGCCTCTCTCCGAGATCTACGGCCTGAAAAGCCATCGTTACAACACTTTAACTACAGAAACCTACCACCACACCATATTCGTGCGCTCTTTTTATTGTGATTTTTTCATCCATACAATCAAACAGATTCTCCCAGCCTACACACACAACAACTGCCCCGCCGACGACACATCCTGGTCCAACCCAAATCCTCCCTCCCCCAAAAAAACAAACAAAAACACGACCCGCCTACACCCACATCACTAACTAACCCATGTCCCTGTAGCTTATACAAAGCATGACACTGAAGATGTCAAGATGGCTGTCACACACACCCAAGGACAAAAGACTTAGTCCTAACCTTACCGTTGGTTGTTGCTAGGGATATACATGCGAGTATCCGCGCGCCAGTGTAGACGCCCTGGGTACCCTAACACACTAGGTCGACAGGAGCAGGTATCAGGCACACCCACGCTGTAGCCCAAAACGCCTTGCAATTGCCACGCCCCCACGGTCTCAGCAGTTGTTAACATTAAGCAATGAGTGCAAACTTGACTTAGCCATAGCAATCTAGGGTCGGTCAATCCTGTGCCAGCCACCGCGGTCATACAGGAGACCCAAATCAACGTTATAACGGCGTAAAGAGTGGTCACATGCTATCTAAAGTAACTAAGATTAAAAGGTAACTGAGCTGTCATAAGCCCAAGATGCCCATAAGGCCTCCTACAAAGAAGATCTTAGACCAACGATTTATTGAAGCCCACGAAAGCCAGGGCCCAAACTGGGATTAGATACCCCACTATGCCTGGCCCTAAATCTTGATGCTCGATCTTACCGGAGCATCCGCCCGAGAACTACGAGCACCAACGCTTAAAACTCTAAGGACTTGGCGGTGTTCCAAACCCACCTAGAGGAGCCTGTTCTGTAATCGATGATCCACGATATACCTGACCATTCCTTGCCAAATCAGCCTATATACCGCCGTCGCCAGCCCACCCAGCATGAAGGCCCAACAGTGGACGCAATAGCCCCGCCGCGCTAATACGACAGGTCAAGGTATAGCCTATGGAATGGAAGCAATGGGCTACATTTTCTAAGATAGAACACAACGGCAAAGGGATATGAAACTGCCCCTGGAAGGAGGATTTAGCAGTAAAGTGGGACAATCGAGCCCTCTTTAAGCCGGCCCTGGAGCACGTACATACCGCCCGTCGCCCTCATCAAAAGCGACCCCCCCCCCCCCCATACCTAATAAGCTACGCAGCCGAAGATGAGGTAAGTCGTAACAAGGTAAGTGTACCGGAAGGTGCACTTAGATTACCAAGACGTAGCTTTAATGAAAGCATTCAGCTTACGCCTGAAAGATATCTGCTCACACCAGGTCGTCTTGATGCCAAACTCTAGCCCAACCCACATGACCTAGAATAACAAAGCTACTTACACAACCCCTAACTAAAGCATTTACTAGTCCCAGTATAGGCGATAGAAAAGACACTATTGGAGCGATAGAGACCACGTACCGTAAGGGAAAGATGAAATAGTAATGAAAAAAATAAGCTAAAAACAGCAAAGATCAACCCTTGTACCTTTTGCATCATGGTCTAGCAAGAAAAACCAAGCAAAATGAATTTTAGTTTGCCACCCCGAAACCCAAGCGAGCTACTTACGAGCAGCTAATCTTGAGCGAACCCGTCTCTGTTGCAAAAGAGTGGGATGACTTGTCAGTAGAGGTGAAAAGCCAACCGAGCTGGGTGATAGCTGGTTGCCTGTGAAACGAATCTAAGTTCACTCTTAATTCTTCTCCAAGGAAAACCAAAACCCTAATGAAGCGAATTAAGGGCTATTTAAAGGAGGTACAGCTCCTTTAAAAAAGAATACAATCTCCACGAGCGGATAAATAATCGAAATACAAACCTACTGTGGGCCCTCAAGCAGCCATCAACAAAGAGTGCGTTAAAGCTCTGTAGTCTAAAAATATAAGAACTATATGACTCCCTCCCCACTAACAGGCTAACCTATAACAATAGGAGAATTAATGCTAGAATGAGTAACCAGGGTTCTCCCTCTTCGACGCAAGCTTACATCCGTACATTATTAACAAGCCACCATATACGATCAATCCAACAAGCACTGTATTAACTACCTTGTTAACCCGACAGAGGAGCGTCCACTAAGAAAGATTAAAACCTGTAAAAGGAACTCGGCAAACACGTCAAGGCCCGACTGTTTACCAAAAACATAGCCTTCAGCAAACCTACAGACAAGTATTGAAGGTGATGCCTGCCCGGTGACCCGATGTTTAACGGCCGCGGTATCCTAACCGTGCAAAGGTAGCGCAATCAATTGTCCCGTAAATCGGGACTTGTATGAATGGCTAAACGAGGTCTTAACTGTCTCTTACAGGCAATCGGTGAAATTGATCTCCCTGTGCGAAAGCAGGGATAAACACATAAGACGAGAAGACCCTGTGGAACTTTAAAAACAGCAACCACCCCTACATACATCCAACCCCACCCCGGGCACACTTATCCCACGGGCTTCTGGTTCGCATTTTTTCGGTTGGGGCGACCTTGGAGCAAAACAAAACCTCCAAAAATTAGACCATCCCTCTAGACCAAGAGCAACCTCTCAACGTGCTAACAGCACCCAGACCCAATACATTTGACCAATGGACCAAGCTACCCCAGGGATAACAGCGCAATCTCCTCCAAGAGTCCATATCGACGGGGAGGTTTACGACCTCGATGTTGGATCAGGACATCCTAGTGGTGCAGCCGCTACTAAGGGTTCGTTTGTTCAACGATTAACAGTCCTACGTGATCTGAGTTCAGACCGGAGTAATCCAGGTCGGTTTCTATCTATGATGAACTCTTCCCAGTACGAAAGGATAGGAAAAGTGAGGCCAATACCACAAGCAAGCCTTCGCCTTAAGTAATGAAACCAACTAAATTACAAAAGGCTATCACATTCCCCCACGTCCTAGAAAAGGACCAGCTAGCGTGGCAGAGCTCGGCAAATGCAAAAGGCTTAAGTCCTTTAACTCAGAGGTTCAAATCCTCTCCCTAGCTTCCTCTCCAACCCCCATGACCAACCAGCCCCTTCTAATCAACCTTATCATAGCCCTCTCCTATGCCCTCCCCATCTTAATTGCAGTAGCCTTCCTCACACTAGTAGAGCGAAAAATCCTAAGTTATATACAAGGCCGAAAAGGCCCAAATGTCGTCGGCCCTTTTGGGCTGCTACAACCCCTAGCAGACGGAGTGAAACTGTTCATCAAAGAACCCATCCGCCCGTCAACCTCCTCTCCCATTCTATTCATTGCAACCCCGATACTCGCTCTTCTCCTTGCAATCTCAATTTGAGTCCCCCTCCCCCTACCATTCTCCCTCGCAGACCTCAACCTAGGACTACTCTTCCTACTAGCCATGTCTAGCCTGGCGGTGTACTCTATTCTATGATCAGGCTGGGCTTCCAACTCAAAGTATGCCCTAATCGGGGCCCTACGAGCAGTAGCTCAAACTATCTCCTACGAGGTCACTCTAGCAATCATCCTTCTATCCGTTATTGTCCTCAGCGGAAACTACACCCTCAGCACCCTTGCAATTACCCAAGAACCTCTCTACCTCATCTTCTCATGCTGACCCCTAGCCATAATGTGATACGTATCCACGCTTGCTGAAACCAACCGCGCCCCATTCGACCTGACTGAAGGGGAGTCAGAACTAGTATCGGGGTTCAACGTAGAATACGCAGCAGGACCCTTTGCCTTATTCTTCTTAGCTGAGTACGCCAACATCATACTCATAAACACATTAACCGCCATCCTATTTTTCAACCCAAGCCTCTTCAACCTACCACAAGAACTCTTCCCCATCGCACTGGCCACAAAAACCCTCCTACTATCCGCAGGGTTCTTATGAGTCCGAGCCTCCTACCCCCGATTCCGATATGACCAGCTAATGCACCTCCTATGAAAAAACTTCCTCCCACTAACCCTAGCCCTATGCCTGTGACACATCAGTATGCCAATCTGCTATGCAGGCCTCCCACCCTACCTTTAAGGGACCAGGAAATGTGCCTGAACACCTAAGGGTCACTATGATAAAGTGAACATAGAGGTATACCAGCCCTCTCATTTCCTACCCTCTAGAAAAGCAGGAATTGAACCTACACTAGAGAGATCAAAACCCTCCATACTTCCTTTATATTATTTTCTAGTAGGGTCAGCTAAACAAGCTATCGGGCCCATACCCCGAAAATGATGGTTCAACCCCTTCCCCTGCTAATGAACCCCCAAGCAAAACTAGTCTTCGCCACAAGCCTCCTACTAGGAACAACCATCACAATCTCGAGCAACCACTGAATCACCGCCTGAGCCGGCCTTGAGATCAACACCCTCGCCATTTTACCCCTAATCTCCAAATCCCACCACCCCCGAGCCATCGAAGCAGCAACTAAATATTTTCTAGTCCAAGCAACTGCCTCAGCCCTGGTCCTATTCTCCAGCATAACCAATGCTTGACACACCGGGCAATGGGACATCACCCAACTAACCCACCCAGAGTCATGCCTGATTCTAACCTCAGCCATCGCAATAAAACTAGGTCTAGCTCCATTCCACTTTTGATTCCCCGAAGTACTACAAGGGTCCCCCCTCATCACCGGGCTGCTACTATCCACAGTCATAAAATTCCCCCCAATCACTCTATTCCTCATAACGTCACACTCCCTTAACCCGACCCTACTGACCTGAATAGCCCTCCTATCCGCAGCCCTAGGAGGCTGAATGGGACTCAACCAAACCCAAGTCCGAAAAATCCTAGCCTTCTCCTCCATCGCTCACCTAGGCTGAATGACTATCATCATCTCCTTCAACCCTAAACTGACACTACTAAACTTCTACCTCTACGCCCTCATAACCTCCGCTACATTCCTAGCCCTAAACTCCATTAAAGTTCTAAAGCTGTCTACCCTAATAACCTCATGAACAAAAACCCCTGCACTAAACGCAATGCTATTTCTAGTCCTACTCTCCCTGGCAGGTCTCCCCCCTCTAACAGGATTCCTCCCAAAATGACTCATCATTCAAGAACTAACCAAACAAAGCATAGCCCCAGCAGCAGTAATAATCTCCCTCCTATCTCTATTAGGCCTATTCTTCTACCTTCGCCTCGCATATTGTGCAACAATTACACTTCCCCCACACGCTACAAACCAAATGAAACTATGACACACTAACAAACCAACCCATGCCTTAGTTGCCATCTTAGCTGTCGTATCCACTACACTCCTGCCCATTTCTCCAATAATCTCCACCCTCCTATAAGAAACTTAGGTTCACCCAAACCGAAGGCCTTCAAAGCCTTAAACAAGAGTTAGACCCTCTTAGTTTCTGCTAAAACCCGCAGGACACTACCCTGCATCCCCTGAATGCAACCCAGGTACTTTAACTTAAGCTAGGGCTTTACTGCCACTCCTAGACAGATGGGCTTCGATCCCATGACCCTGTAGTTAACAGCTACATGCCCAAACCAACAGGCTTCTGCCTACAGACCCCGGCACACGGTTAGTGCGCATCAATGAGCTTGCAACCCATCATGAATTTCACTACAGAGTCGATAAGAAGAGGAATTGAACCTCTGTAAAAAGGACTACAGCCTAACGCTTATACACTCAGCCATCTTACCT